GAAAGTCTTTTCATCTTCAATCAAAACTTCGATAGAAAATTGCACAGAAACATCCGAACTAAATAAAATTCATGATATCCTTCTTCCCGATCCTAATTCTCCAGATTCTCCAGATTCTCCAGAATATCAAGATAAAATCGAAAGATCAGAAAAAAAAGAGGTGAAAATAGATTCAAAGAATAGGTTAAAGTTTTCATTGAACGCAATTCTAACTAAGCCTAAGCGTGAAAAAAAATCTATTGGAATGAACAAAATAGGTAAAAAACCCCTTCGGTGGTCATACAAATTAATCAACGAGTTGGAACAATATTTTAAAAAACGACGAAAAGAACAAGGTATAATGCAAGGGCTGGATCACCAGCTTAGAACAAGAAGATTTAAACGTATATCTTTTTTAACTCGTTCCAGACGAAGTTTTAAGAAATCTCAGTTCAAGAATTTTAATCTTTATAGAAAATTTAATAGAGAGTCTGGGTTTATAAGTTATTTCGAAGAACCTGATTTTCGTCGAGCCGTAATCAAAGGATCTATGCGCGTTCAAAGACGTAAAATGGTTATTTGGGGACCGTCCCAAGGAAATCCCCATTCACCACTTTTTTTGGAAAAAATGGAAGATTTTCCTTTTCCTATATCCGACCTAATGAAACTTTTTTTTAATATTAGAGGTTGGTTGGGTAAAAAGTCAGAATTTGAAATTTTAGATCAACAATTGCAAATAAAAAAAAACAACCAGGAAGACGTAATAGAATTCTGGGAGAACATTCCATATGCACAAAAAACAAGAAGTATTCTGTTACTAGCTCAATCAATTTTTAGAAGATATATTAAATTACCCTTATTAATAATAGCTAAGAATATTGGATGTATTTTATTACGGCAATCTCCGGAATGGTATGAGGATTTCCAAGATTGGAATAGAGAAATTTATCTAAAGTGTAGCTATAATGGTCTACAATTCTCCAAAACAGAATTTCCTAAAAATTGGTTAAGAGAAGGTTTTCAGATCAAAATCCTATATCCTTTTCATTTGAAACCTTGGCACAGATCTAAACTACGACTCTCTGATAGAGATGGAAAGCAACAAGATGATTTTGATTCTTGTTTTTTAACAGTTTTAGGAAAGGAAACAGAATATCCTTTTGGTCCTCCTCGAAAAACACCTTCCTTTTTTGAACCCATTTTTGAAGATATAGACTATAAAGTCGAAATAAAAAAATTGAATTTTAGAGTTCGAAGAGTTTTAAAAAAAATAACAAAAAAACAAGGAAAAGCAGTTTTATTTGTAAAACAAAAAATAAAAGAACTTTTAAAAGAAAATAAAATTCCATTATTTATACCGACAGAAATATATGAATCAAGTGAAACTCAAACAGAAAAGGATTCTATAATCAGCGCTCAGATAATTCAGGAATCACTTATTCAAAATCGATCTACAGGTTGGACAAATTATTCACAGGCCGAAAAAGAAATGAAACATAGAATTGATAGAAGAAACACAATCAGAAATCAAATAGAAATAATGAAAAAAAATAAAAAAAAAGTAACGCCGAGAATAAAAAAAAATAATAAGAATAATGGAAATAATGGAGAATCACCCCCAAAAATTTGGAAAATATTAAAAAGAAAAAATATTGAATTAATAGTTAAATTTTTCATTGAAAAAATATACATAGATATCTTTCTATGTATCATTAATATGCGCAGAATCACTCTACAAATTTGTATGGAATCAACAAAAAAAATTCTTGATAAATACATTGACAATAATGAAATAAATAAAGATCAAGAAAATATTAATAAAACAAAACAAAATAAAATTGACTTCATTTCGCCTATAACTATAAAAAAGGCTTTTGATAATCTTAGAAATAATAAGCGGAAGTCACATATTTTTTTAAATTTATCTTACTTGTCACAAAAATATGTATTTTTAAAATTATCACAAACCCAAGTTATTAACTTCAATAAGTTAAGATCTCTTCTTCAATATAATGGACCTTCTTTTTTTCTTAAGAATGAAATAAAAGATCTTTTTGGAAGACAAGGAATATTTGATTCCGAAGTAAGACATAAGAAACTTCCAAATAATGCAATGAATCCATGGAAAAACTGGTTAAGAGGTCATTATCAATACGATTTATCGCAGATTACATGGTCTAGATTAGTCCCACAAAAATGGAGAAATGGACTAAATCAATGTCATACGTCTCAAAATAAGGATTTAAATAAACGGTATTCCTATGAAAAAGACCAATTATTTGATTCAAAAAAAAAACAAAATTTGAAAGTCTATTTATTACGAAATAAAGAGGAGAATTTTCAAAAAAACTATAGATATGATCTTTTATCATATAAATATATATATATTCATTCTGAAACTAAGAAGAAGGCCTCTATTTATAGATCATCATTAGAAACAAATAAGAATCAAGAAAATTCCAACAGAAATAACGAAAAAATTTTTAGCATACTCAAGAATATTCCTATCAAGAATGATCTAGGAAAAAGTGATATTATAGATAGGGAAAAAAATACAGATAGAAAATATTTGGGTTGGAAATTTAGTACAAATATTGAGGTTGAACCTAAAAAAGACCAAATCCGGGATAAACTTAATAATAAAGGTAATGGTCTTTTTTATCTTCCAATTGATTCAAATTCTGAAATCAATTACAAAAAGGTCTTTTTTGATTGGATGGGAATGTCTTTTGATTGGATGGGAATGAATGAAAAATTCTTAATCTTAAATCGCCTCATATCGAATCCGAAAGTTTTTTTCTTTCCAGAGTTTGTGATACTTTATCATAAATATAAAGAGAAACCTTGGTTTATCCCAAGCAACTTACTTCTTTTTAATTTGAATATAAATCCAAATTTTATTGAAAATCAAAATATCAAGGGAAAACAAGAGGAGGATGAGTTTTTTTTTAATTTTAGCCCATCAAATTCAAAACAATATTTTGAATTAAAGAATCAAAACAATATTGAAGAATATTTTTTAGAATCCATTGAAAAACTAAAAATATTCCTTAAAGGAGATTTTCCTTTGCAATTAAGATGGACTGGACGTTTGAATCAATTGAATCAAAAAATGCTGAATAATATCCAGATATATGGTCTGCTGGTTAGCCTCATAAATGTAAGAAAAATTACTATATCCTATATTCAAAGGAAAGAAATGAATCTGGATATAATGAGGAGGCGTTTAAATCTTACACAATTAACGAAAAAGGGAATATTAATTATGGAACCTGCCCGTCTATCTGTCAAAAATGACGGACAGTTTTTTATGTATCAAATCATAGGTATTTCCTTGGTTCATAAAAGTAAGCACCAAAGTAATCAAAGATACCGAAACCCCAAAAATGTTGCTAAGAATACTTTTGATGAATCCATTTCAAGACATAAAATAAAAACTCTAAATGGAGACAAAAATAATTTAGATTTGCTTGTTCCTGAAAAAATTTTCTCGTCTAGACGTCGTAGAGAATTGAGAATTCTAATTTCTTTCAATTTGAATTTAAAGAATCAGAATGGTGTGTATAGAAATAATTTATTTTGCAAGGAAAACAAGATAAAAAACTGGAGTCAATTTTTGGAGGAAAGTAAAATTTTTGACAGAAAAAAAAATGAATTAAATAAATTAAAGTTCTTTTTTTGGCCTAATTATCGATTAGAAGATTTAGCTTGTATGAATCGCTATTGGTTTGATACCAATAATGGGAGCCGCTTCAGTATGTTAAGGATATATATGTATCCCTGATTAAAAATTTTGAGTTTCCTATATATTCTATTGTTCTATCAATGATATTTTTCATTTTTTTCATTTTTTCTTCTGTCCGCGACCATGTTATATGCAAGCAACCCGATGCGCATATGCGCTGTCTTACATCCCAGTCTAGGATACGTGAATATTAAGGAAAATGGGGTATCAATTAAATTAAAGCTATAAATTAATCAATCGAATCTTCGGACTAAACTATTTGGTATCGTCTTTTTGTATCACTATACAAATGAACTCAAAAATAGGATTGATTAATAATTGAAAAAACTAGGAATGTATAAAGAAATTATAATTATTGTATATACTACATTAAAATTTGTGACATTATTATTACTGATCAATAAAATAAATATCTGTCTGTAAAAAGGGGAGTGTGAAATTCTTTTATGGTAAAAAATTCATTTATTTCAATTATTTTGCAAGAACAAGAAGAAAACAAAGAAAACAGAGGATCTGTTGAATTTCAAGTAGTAAGTTTCACCAACAAGATACGGAGGCTTACTTCACATTTGGAATTGCACAAAAAAGACTATTTATCTCAAAGAGGTCTGCGGAAAATTCTCGGAAAACGTCAACGGCTGCTGGCTTATTTGTCAAAAAAAAATAGAGCACGTTATAAAGAATTAATAGGGCAGTTGGATATTCGAGAGAGAAAAACTCGTTAATTTGAAGAGTTAGTTTGAATTATTGGCTTAAAGTTTGGTGAACTTCTTTTCGCTTTCAGCAATTCATGGAAGAATGAATCAGGAAAAACCTATGACTGTACCAGCTACAAGAAAAGACCTCATGATAGTCAATATGGGACCTCACCACCCATCAATGCATGGTGTTCTTCGACTCATTGTTACTTTAGATGGTGAAGATGTTATTGACTGTGAACCAATATTGGGTTATTTACACAGAGGTATGGAAAAAATTGCGGAAAATCGAACAATTATACAATATTTGCCTTATGTAACACGTTGGGATTATTTAGCTACTATGTTCACAGAAGCAATAACTGTAAATGCGCCAGAGCAATTAGGCAATATTCAAGTCCCTAAAAGGGCCAGTTATATCAGAGTCATTATGTTGGAGTTAAGTCGTATAGCTTCGCATTTGTTATGGCTTGGCCCTTTTATGGCAGATATTGGGGCACAGACTCCTTTCTTCTATATTTTTCGAGAAAGAGAATTGATATATGACCTATTCGAAGCTGCCACCGGTATGCGAATGATGCACAATTTTTTTCGTATTGGCGGAGTCGCTGCTGATTTACCTCATGGCTGGATAGATAAATGTTTGGATTTTTGCGATTATTTTTTAACAGGAATTGCTGAATATCAAAAGCTTATTACAAGGAATCCCATTTTTTTAGAACGAGTTGAAGGAGTAGGCATTATTGGTGGAGAGGAAGCAATAAATTGGGGTTTGTCGGGACCAATGCTACGAGCTTCCGGAATACAATGGGATCTTCGTAAAGTTGATCATTATGAGTGTTACGACGAATTTGATTGGGAAGTCCAATGGCAAAAAGAGGGGGATTCTTTAGCTCGTTATTTAGTACGAATCAGTGAAATGACAGAATCCATAAAAATAATTCAACAGGCCCTAGAAGGAATTCCTGGAGGGCCCTATGAAAATTTAGAAATCCGCCGCTTTGATAGAGTAAAAGATACTGTATGGAATGAGTTTGATTATCGATTCATTAGTAAAAAACCTTCTCCGACTTTTGAATTGTCGAAGCAAGAACTTTATGCAAGAGTGGAAGCACCAAAGGGAGAATTGGGAATTTTTCTGATAGGAGATAAGGGTGTTTTTCCTTGGCGATATAAAATTCGCCCACCGGGGTTTATTAATTTGCAAATTCTTCCTCAGTTAGTTAAAAGAATGAAATTGGCTGATATTATGACGATACTAGGTAGTATAGATATCATTATGGGAGAAGTTGATCGTTAAAATGATAATTGATACAACAGAAGTACAAGCTATCAATTCTTTTTCTAGATTGGAATCCTTAAAAGAGGTCTATGGAATCATATGGATGCTTATCCCTATTTTTACTCCTGTATTAGGAATCACAATAGGTGTATTAGTAATTGTTTGGTTAGAAAGAGAAATATCTGCAGGTATACAACAACGTATTGGTCCTGAATACGCAGGACCTTTGGGAATTCTTCAAGCTCTAGCAGATGGTACCAAATTACTTTTAAAAGAGAATCTTCTTCCATCTAGAGGAGATACTCGTTTATTCAGTATTGGACCATCTATAGCAGTCATATCAATTTTATTAAGTTATTTAGTAATTCCTTTTGGGTATCACCTTGTTCTAGCCGATCTCAGTATCGGTGTTTTTTTATGGATTGCTATTTCAAGTATTGCTCCTGTCGGCCTTCTTATGTCAGGATATGGCTCAAATAATAAATATTCTTTTTTAGGTGGTCTACGAGCTGCTGCTCAATCAATTAGTTATGAAATACCATTAACTCTATGTGTGTTATCAATATCTCTACGTGTGATTCGTTAAGACATAAAATTCCCCCGACTGCTTCTCTTTCTAGGAAGGAAGTGCCATGAGTTGAATCTCTATTTTTTTTATTCATTATTCGGGGGTTGATGAAGGAAACTAGATAGTTATATGAGTGAAAGAAACGGCTTCTAAATTTGCAGTAAAAGATTGAATCTCATTTTCTATGTACAAGAGTTAAGAAAAGTAAACATAAGTATTAGAGACTCTTTACCCCAAGATTGATTGACTAGTCATCATGACTTGAAGCGGGTTCAAAGGATCAACTTTATGAGGTTTTTACTACGTATGTATTACCAAAAGTAGATTCATAAAAATGAGTGGATAGCTAGGAACACTAATGTACACTAAGGATTCGTAATAGAGATTTTGTAAGTGTATTTTTCTGTGTATAAAAAGAATTAAAATTGGGGCTTTAAATTGGTAGAAATGATAAAGGAGTACTTCCCACGATTCCGATCCAGAGTATACTTCTATTCACCGATTAAGTAAATAACTATCAAGAACGAAGTAATCCTTTAACTTTGTTTAAAGTCCCCTTTTTTTGAGAAAGGAGAATAGGAACGAAAAAAATAAAAAGACTGAATGCACTAGAAATAATCCATTTTTTTCTATCTCTATATAGAGATACAATTCTTGTCATGATTCGTGAACTAATGCAACGTCTAATTGGATTTCGTAATTGAAAACGTTAGGTTGAAATATCTATTCTATTGATATCGTTACAAGAAACATTTTATTCAAAGATTTAGTTATTACTCAACAAAGAAGAATTTAAATGATTAAAAGATAAGATGAATTCAGAAGCACTTTCTTATAATAGCAGACAGAATTCCCGTGTCTAATGGGGATCTTACAATGGATTTCATTTTATCTCTATCTATGTTACAAACATATCAAGAAAAATAATAATGGATGGGTCCTTAGATTTATTTGTGACCTTTGAGGAGCCGTATGAGATGAAAATCTCATGTACGGTTCTGCAATAGGGGTGGGAACAGTGATGTTATCATCTACTATGATTATCTAACAGTTCAAGTACAGTTGATATAGTTGAAGCCCAGTCAAAATATGGTTTTTGGGGATGGAATTTGTGGCGTCAACCTATAGGGTTTTTAGTTTTTCTAATTTCTTCCCTAGCCGAGTGTGAACGATTACCATTTGATTTACCAGAAGCAGAAGAAGAATTAGTAGCAGGTTATCAAACCGA